CCCTTTTTTTCATTTTAATTATTGACACGGGAAGGGGTCAAAAAGATTATAGATCCAATTAAATATATGTAATTAATCTCTTCTTCTTTATTACTTCTTTTTTTTTTTAGAATTGTAATAAAATAAGTTAGAAAAGATAAAGAATAAAAGGGTTAAATTAGGCCTCATTTAAATTCGGAGTGGAACTCGGAATCTGGTCCAGGCTTCAATGGAATTGAATTAATAATTCAATTCCATTTCTATTAATAATAGAATGAAACCAGAAATCGAAACGGAATGCCTAGGATGGGGTAAAAATATTCTACAAAATACTTTAACAAGTGAAAATACTCTATTTATTGCAATATGTAACGAAATATAGTTCGAAATCATTGCATTATTTTTGTACTATATAGAGTGAAATCTTTCAAAATTTTATTTCGAATTTTTTTTCTTTTTTTTTTTCTTAGATTCGAATCCGAAAATAGAAGAGTTAAGTGAATTAAAAACCCAAAGGAGGTTCATGGCCAAGGGTAAAGATATCCGAGTAACTGTTATTTTGGAGTGTACCGGTTGTGATAAAAAGAATATTAATAAGGAATCAACAGGTATTTCTAGATATATTACTCAAAAGAATCGACACAATACGCCTAGTCGATTGGAATTGAGAAAATTTTGTCCCCGCTGTTGCAAGCATATAATTCACGCAGAAATAAAGAAATAGATAAAATTGATCGCTTGTGTGTTACCCTTCCAACCAAAGAACATAACATGTAAAATGATCCTTTTTTTTATATACTATAAATCTATAATTTATAGTTGAATTTTATACATATATATCCTTATATAAAAACATATATTAAAAAAGTAAGAATAAAAAAACAAATCCTTTCTTGTAATAAATGTTATTTTTGGAATAGGAATAAAACCATGGAAAAATCTAAGCGACTCTTTCTTAAATCCAAGCGATCTTTTCGTAGGCGTTTGCCTCCGATCCAATCGGGGGACCGAATTGATTATAAAAACATGGGTTTAATTAGTCGATTTATTAGTGAACAGGGAAAAATATTATCCAGACGCGTAAATAGATTGACCTTAAAACAACAACGATTAATTACGATTGCTATAAAACAAGCTCGTATTTTATCTTCGTTACCTTTTCTTAATAATGAAAAACAATTTGAAAAAAGCGAGTCGACCGCTAGAACTACTACTTTAAAAAAAAAAAATAGAAATTAAAAATTCGAAATAAAATTGGAATTTAGATTCAAATTAAACATAGATTGATGTTTTGTTTGAAAACAACAGCAATTCCATTTTGGTTGTTATGTTGTAAGAAACAAGATAATCGGTGACGAATTAATTTTTTTTAAGCATGGTTGTTTATTTTGACAGCTTTATCATATGATAAAGCTGTCAAAATAAACAATTTTTTATTCTATACCTTCCCGGAGTACAGTCTCGGGGGATTTTTAGTTTTTATGATATCTTTGGCAATCATAAAAAAACAATTCTCTTTTAATATAGCTATTTGTGCAACTATTTTACGATTAAGAAGCAATTGCTTCGTGTATAGATTATATATTAAATTACTGTAAATATAATATACTTTAGGATTCTCACGAATTACTGCATTTATTCGACTAATCCATAAACCACGAAAATCTCTTTTTTTCCTATCCCTATCCCGATGAGCCGAAACCAAAGCTTTAATTTTCTGTTGAGTAATAGTTCGAGTAAGTCTTGAATGAGCTCCGCGAAAGCTTGATGTAAATAAACGAATTTTTGTCCTCCGTTTCCGAGCAATATATCCTCGTTTAATTCTGGTCATTGAATAAATGAGATTTTGATGAATAACTATTTTAATTTTTTAAGTTATTCTTTTCTACTTCCTAGTCTATTAATAACAAAAATGGATTCTTCCAATGTATAAAAAAAAATTCCAATGGCTCTTGCTACTATAACCTCCCCAACCACGATTTTTTCTAAATATTGAACCTCAAAATAACAAATTGCATTGATACTAGGTATCAAAAAACATAGTATATAGTAAATGAAATAGGACATAGATAAAAAATGGTGGGTTCCTTCGTTTCTATGATTTTTTTATATTTATAAACGAACAGGTCCTCTCTATACACCGGAGCCTTTTTTCATTTTTATATTCATTTAATTAATGTTATTGTTAACTTGTACAGTTCACACTATTTGACTCTACCCATCTAATATCTAGTAAATAGGTTTTTACAACGAAATCTAGTTATACAGTAACGGTATTTAAGTATGAAATTTTGCTGGGTAGCTGACCCTTTTATTCGGTTCTTCCAAAATTCATTAAGGACATAATTTCTCTTTAATTGAAATAATATTTTCTCCGCTTAATGGATAACTTAACTATTTGTTCCCAATGTAAAGTCTTTGTAATCTTAAATTGCAATTTAAGGTTATTGAGTTTGCACCAATCCAAATCATAAATTTTATACATGATAGAAGAATTTATATATTATTAATATATAATATAGTTAAGATAGTGTGAATGGAATTGTGAATGGAAAAATTCCATTCACACTATCTTAACTTAACCGATCGCCAATACTGAAAAAATGAAATTGGTTTTTTCTTATTATATGATCTGAACGAGTCGCACATACACCCTGGTACACGTTCCTCGGCGCTGAGGGCATCCCCGAAGAGCTGGGGATTTTGTGACGTTTCGAATTGGCTGTCTTGTGTTTCTAATAAGTTGTTTCATAGTTGGCATGGTGAGTTGTATATCTATCTATATATAATGAGCGGGTTTAGATCAATCCTAACCCGAGGATTCTGAATTATTTATATCCTATTAATTCTGAATTATTTCTATCCTATTAATTTAATAAGTTAATTCATAGATATTTTTATATTAAAACTAAAGTAAAAGGATTCCAAAATGAAATTGCAAATTCTGTATTTTTTTAGAATAATCTTTGCTACTAATTTTTTATTCAACGGCTACAAGATCCACAATTCCATGAGCTTGGGCTTCTGCTGCTGACATAAAAGCATCCCTTTCCATGTCTTCGGATATAACCCATAAAGGTTTGCCCGTTCTTTGCATATAAACCCTTGTGATAGTTTCACGCAGTTTCAGTAGTTCTTCCGCTTCCACGATAAATTCTCCCGTTTGTCCCTCATAAAAAGAACTAGCGGGTTGGTGGATCATTACCCTGATTATATAACTTAATAAGTGTTTCCCTTATCTTGATAAAGATTTTGATAAGGATTTCTCCTATATCGGTAAAGATTTTCTTTATTCCCCAAACAAAGGTAAAAGGGATAAACATAAATAAGAAAATAAATGAGCAAAAATAAGATTCAAGAACCGTACAAGCATTTTCTGCGTATTAATGCATACGGCTTTTCCAAGTATGCATTTCATTTTTTTCCTCTATGGATAGAGGATTTTTTCTTCTATGAATTTTCTCTCCATTTATGAATTTTTTCTTGGATAGAAAAAAAGAAGTACAAAATCTATTGGGTCTTTTGGATCCATATCCTTAAATAATAAACAATACAATAACCAACTTTCTTTTTCATTTTTGAAGATATTTTTAAATACTATGATGGTTCCGTTGTTTTTTTTTTTATTTTGTTTGTTATTCAACAATCCAAAAGTTTCTTTTTTTGCATATTTTACGTTTTCTTCTAATTAAAATAAAAATTTTTACAAATTTTCTGGTATGAAAAAACATAAAAGTCTGTGACACTGAAATTAAACTAGGTTACTGATAAATCAGATAAAATTTAAAATACCCTCTTTTTCATACTACTCTTTCTATATATAATCGAATAGTTTAAATTAAAAAACAAAAATCTGCATATGGAATTCGAAATACCATGCTTTTATTACTTCAAAAATGTTTTAATGGCGAAGGTATAGTCTATATATATTTTCTCAAATATATATATTTTATTTTCTCAAATAAAAGAATCATTGGCGCCAAGCGTGAGGGAATGCTAAACGTTTGGTAATTTCCCCTCCTGCCAAAATAAAGGATCCCATCGAAGCGGCTAATCCCATACATACTGTCTGTACATCTGGTTGTACAAATTGCATAGTATCATAAACAGCTATTCCGGGTAATACCCAACCCCCCGGAGAATTTATAAACAGATACAAATCTTTATTATCGTCCTCTATACTGAGATATACCATAAGACCAATAAGTTGATTAGATATTTCACTATCAACCTCTTGACCTAAAAAAAGTAATCTTTCTCGATAAAGTCGATTGATTAGGATTCAATTTTTTTCCTTAAGAGCCGTACATGCACCTTTTAATGCATACAGTTCACCAAAAACCATATAAGTAAAAAGGAATCAATGTGTCGATTTTAAATATCTTTCTCTTTTTATAATGGACTTCTTCGAACTTTTAAAGAAAAAAAATAATATACTCAATTTATTGAACTAACTTCTCATTGATGTATTGCTTTCATCGAGATCGAATCTCAATCACAATGTAATTTTCTTGTTTCTGAATAGACTTTTTCAATTCTTTTAGGTTTCTTTTCTACTCTGAGTAAAGATCTGCCCGATTTGGATTTGCACATATAGCACAAATATTACAATACTATCTCTTTCTTTTTGTTATAACTTCTTTTCTGAACTTCTTATTTAATGTTTTCTGTAATATATGATATTATAGAAGTGGTGATCGTAGATATATTACCAATTGGTTTTTTCTAAACAGAGCCTGGGTACTTTATTTTATTGGTCCAACCAAGCCAACCATAAATTATCCATAGTTTTGAATAATAATCTGAATATCCCCTCTAAAAACCAATAAATCGATAGAATTTTACTTCATTACACTTCACGCTCCAAATTTTTTATGATTCAAGAATTTTCTTTTTGGGGGTGAAAGAGAGGATATCTCGATCGGGGGAGAAAACGGGGAAATTCCATATGACCTACTATATCTGACAAGTCGCACTATATATCAACCCAAGATGCATCTTCTTCCCCAGGGCTTCGAAAGGGTACTTTTGGAACACCAATGGGCATAAAATGGAGAAATAATAAAGTCATATATCTCACTTTAGTGTGGAAACGTAAGAATTAGCTTATCTATTAAAAAAGATTGACTCGTGTTATATTACATTTATATATTTTTTTAAATAAATAAAATCAAAAAGGAATACTAAATAAAGTAAAGTTGTTACGAATGAGTTCATTGGGGTGATAAACGAGTATGTCTGCATTTATTTATTTAAATATTCATAGAGAAAGTTGTCAACCCCTCTCGTCTTCTCCCCATTGCGTATTGTTACTTATCGGGTATAAAATAAATCTGTTTCTTTTTTTTTACAAAGAGGATTGTTCGATTATTAATAAAAAATTCGAACAAATTTTAATGCTTTTATGAGATAATTTACTGAACGGCTAGAGTCCATAGTATAGTTTTTTCCAGTGCAATAAAGTTACATAGTGTCTATTTTTTTGTTGATATAAGGGGTATTTTCATGGGTTTACCTTGGTATCGTGTTCATACTGTTGTATTAAATGATCCGGGCCGTTTGCTTTCTGTTCATATAATGCACACAGCTCTGGTTGCTGGTTGGGCCGGTTCGATGGCTCTATATGAATTAGCTGTTTTTGATCCCTCTGATCCTGTTCTTGATCCAATGTGGAGACAGGGTATGTTCGTTATACCTTTTATGACTCGTTTAGGAATAACTAATTCGTGGGGCGGTTGGAATATCACAGGAGGGACTATCACGAATCCGGGTATTTGGAGTTACGAAGGTGTGGCCGGAGCACATATTGTGTTTTCGGGCTTGTGCTTTTTAGCAGCTATTTGGCATTGGGTTTATTGGGATCTAGAAATCTTTAGTGATGAACGTACTGGAAAACCTTCCTTGGATTTGCCCAAAATTTTTGGGATTCATTTATTTCTTGCAGGGGTGGCTTGTTTTGGTTTTGGCGCATTTCATGTAACAGGATTGTATGGTCCTGGAATTTGGGTGTCTGATCCTTATGGACTAACGGGAAGGATACAATCCGTAAATCCCGCGTGGGGTGTGGAAGGTTTTGATCCTTTTGTTCCTGGGGGAATAGCTTCTCATCATATTGCAGCAGGAACGTTGGGCATATTAGCAGGTCTTTTCCATCTTAGTGTGCGTCCGCCCCAACGTCTATATAAAGGATTACGTATGGGAAATATTGAAACCGTCCTTTCCAGTAGTATTGCTGCTGTGTTTTTTGCAGCTTTTGTCGTTGCTGGAACTATGTGGTATGGTTCAGCAACAACCCCCATTGAATTATTTGGTCCTACCCGCTATCAATGGGATCAGGGATACTTCCAGCAAGAAATATATCGAAGAGTTGGTGCTGGACTATCCGAAAATCAAAGTTTATCAGAAGCTTGGTCTAAAATTCCCGAAAAATTAGCTTTTTATGATTACATCGGTAATAATCCAGCAAAAGGGGGGTTATTTAGAGCGGGCTCAATGGACAATGGAGATGGAATAGCCGTCGGTTGGTTAGGACATCCCATCTTTAGAGATAAAGAGGGGCGTGAGCTTTTTGTACGTCGTATGCCTACTTTTTTTGAAACATTTCCTGTTGTTTTGGTGGACGGGGACGGAATTGTTAGAGCCGATGTTCCTTTTCGAAGGGCAGAATCGAAATATAGTGTCGAACAAGTAGGTGTAACTGTTGAGTTCTATGGTGGCGAACTTAATGGAGTCAGTTATAGTGATCCCGCTACTGTGAAAAAATATGCTAGACGTGCTCAATTGGGTGAAATTTTTGAATTAGATCGCGCTACTTTGAAATCAGATGGTGTTTTTCGTAGCAGTCCAAGGGGTTGGTTTACTTTTGGACATGCTTCATTTGCTCTGCTATTCTTTTTCGGGCACATTTGGCATGGTGCTAGAACTTTGTTCAGAGATGTTTTTGCCGGTATCGACCCAGATTTAGATGCTCAAGTAGAATTTGGAGCATTCCAAAAACTTGGAGATCCAACTACAAGAAGACAGGCAGTCTGATAGAACATTCTTTTGTTGTTTTTCGACTTTTTTGTTAGGATTTTGAATTTCACATAGAGAACTAGATAAATCTGGATGCACTTACTCAGGTTCTTTTTTATCTGGGAAATGCGCCCCAATAAACAGGTATGAAAGCTATAATTGTAAACCACGATCAAATCTATGGAAGCATTGGTTTATACATTCCTCTTAGTCTCGACTTTAGGAATTATTTTTTTCGCTATCTTTTTTAGAGAACCCCCTAAAGTTCCAACGAAAAAGACGAAATAATTTGGATTATCTTAGTTGAAGTAATGAGCCCCCCAATAGGGGGCTCATTACTTCAACTAGTCCCCATGTTCTTCGAATGGATCTCTTAGTTGTTGAGAGGGTTGCCCAAAAGCAGTATATAAGGCATACCCAGTAAAACTTACAAGTAAACCAGATATAGAGATGGCAATTAGGGTTGCTGTTTCCATTATTATAATTATAAAGTGTCAAGATCATAATAGATCTATAGGATAAGATCCTTATATTTACATCGGAATGGTATACAAAGTCAACAGATCTCAATGAATAAAAAATCGTATTTATGGCTACGCAAACGGTTGAGGATAATTCTAGATCTGGTCCAAGACAAACTGGTATAGGGAATTTATTGAAACCATTAAATTCAGAATATGGTAAAGTAGCTCCGGGGTGGGGAACTACCCCTTTGATGGGTGTTGCAATGGCTCTATTTGCGATATTTCTATCTATTATTTTAGAGATTTATAATTCGTCCATTTTACTGGATGGAATTTCTATTAATTAGATTTACGAGAATAGAGTAATTAGTTTTTCAATAGAAAAGAAAGTTAAGCATTTAGGGTTCTTATTGTTTATTAGCCTATTCCATTTTTATTTGGTAGTTTGATCGTGGAATTTCTTTGTTTCTGTATTTCCGGAATATGAGTGTGTGACTTGTTTTAATGGATCCTATTGATAGTACAGAACATAAAATGGATCTGTCATCTTGATAGAGATGGTTTTATCCCGTCAGATATTTATTCTAGTATCTGGAGCACGGAATATAGAAAATTTCTAAAAAATATTAGAACTATGATTCATACTAAGTATTTAGACCTCGCAACCGGACTTTAAAAACTTTTCAAAAAGTTATAAAATCAAAATAAATTGAAGAATTTTCATCCTTTAAAACTTCCGGAGCTTACCTTTATTTTGATCAAAGGACAAACGTTTCTTTGGATTTTTTCATTTCATTATATCTATTCATTGAATAAGTGATGATCCAGCAATTCTTACTCAGGGAATTTTTGGACTTCGATTAAAGGTTTTTTGAATCATCGTGGTTATAGTATGAACCTGATGTTTTTTTTTAATTGATTCGTATGGTCCTAACAAGATAATTCCTATCAATAATAAAAATTTAATAATAAAGAAGAAAGCAGTTAAATCACATTACACATAAATAAAAAAATGAAGTAAGTAATAGAAAATAGAATATTCAAGAGGCCTGAAAAGATCAAGATAAAGACAAGAGAGCGGACTTGAGATTTTGGCATTATAACCAAAAATAATAGCTTTTGGATTTCTAGTTTTTCTTATCGTCAGAGAAAATTAGAATCATAGGATTAAATCAAGAATTTAAAAACTTTCTATTACAAATATCTGTTTTTGTTACAACCAGTGTATTTGGGTATTTTTGTTTGAGCCGTACGAGATGAAATTCTCATATACGGTTCTCAGGGGGGGGGTCCATTGGTTTACCTATCTCAATAAAGTTTATGATTGGTTCGAAGAACGTCTTGAGATTCAAGCGATTGCCGATGATATAACTAGTAAATACGTTCCTCCTCATGTGAATATATTTTATTGTTTAGGAGGAATTACACTTACTTGTTTTTTAGTCCAAGTAGCAACGGGATTTGCTATGACTTTTTATTATCGTCCGACCGTTACTGAAGCTTTTGCTTCTGTTCAATATATAATGACTGAGGCTAACTTTGGTTGGTTAATTCGATCAGTTCATCGATGGTCGGCAAGTATGATGGTCTTAATGATGATTCTACACGTATTTCGTGTGTATCTCACAGGTGGTTTTAAAAAACCCCGCGAATTAACTTGGGTTACGGGTGTAGTTTTGGGTGTATTGACTGCATCTTTTGGTGTAACAGGTTATTCCTTACCTTGGGACCAAATCGGTTATTGGGCAGTAAAAATTGTAACAGGCGTACCCGACGCGATTCCTGTAATAGGATCGTCTGTGGTAGAGTTATTACGCGGAAGTTCTAGTGTGGGACAATCTACCTTAACTCGTTTTTATAGCCTGCATACTTTTGTACTACCTCTTCTTACTGCTGTATTTATGTTAATGCACTTTTCAATGATACGTAAGCAGGGCATTTCCGGTCCTTTATAGTGAATATGGATCATAGATATTTGTAATCACAATCATTTTTTATTTTGGGGAGGAATATATTTCATTGCTACAAATATGGATTATTTAAAAGAATAAGACATGTATTTGGATATTTCCCTTCAACTTAACAAAAATTGAATTCTTTTTTTATTTACATAAGATACACGAATAGTTGAAGGGAACTCTCCGAAGAAAAAATGGATTATGGGAGTGTGTGACTTGAACTATTGATTGAGCCACGCAGATATATGACTTTATCTTATCTGCCACATTAGAATTTACAATTTAATGTGTCTTTTTTCCAACCACCGAGCAAGGCTACTATACTACAGAGGGTAGGCTGGTTTTACTTGAAGAGAATCTTTTCTATGATCAGACTCGATTATATTCCCCATGAACAGGCTCCGTAAGATCCAGTAAAATAAGTGATGTGAATTATATGTTATGGATTTAACTAAACTTAATAGTATGAAAATGCATTCATTTCCTATGCATTAATTGGATTTTTGATACTATCGGAGTAAAATAGTAGATCTAAAGAAGAACGAGGGTTAGATTATATTAGTAACAAGTAAAACCTTTGTACGT